ATTTGGTTGTGAATTCCAACGTGGCGATAAAATCATATATCTGCATGGCCAAATCAATAGTTCAAGTCACACACTCCCATAATCCATCCTCTCTTCGGAAAATCCACTTCAACTATTCGTATCAAATAAGGAATACAATACTTCCGAGTTGAAGAGAAGTATCCAAAAAACATGTCTTATTTTTTCAATAATCCATATTTGTAGCAATGAAATACTATTGTCCTTCCCGATATATGATCAATTACAAATATCTATGATATGTCTTCTCTATAAAGGACCGGAAATACCTTGCTTACGTATCATTGGAAAGTGCATTAACATAAATACGGCAGTAAGGAGAGGCAATACAAAAGTGTGTAAACTATAAAAACGAGTCAAAGTGGATTGGCCCACACTAGCACTTCCACGTAATAACTCTACTAAAGGCGATCCTATTACAGGAATAGCTTCGGGTACGCCTGTCACGATTTTTACTGCCCAATAACCAATTTGGTCCCGAGGTAAGGAATAACCAGTTACACCAAAAGATGCAGTCAATACAGCCAAAACCACACCTGTAACCCAAGTTAATTCGCGAGGTTTTTTAAATCCACCTGTGAGATACACACGAAATACGTGCAGGATCATCATGAGAACCATCATACTTGCTGACCATCGATGAACTGATCGGATTAACCAACCAAAGTTGGCCTCAGTCATTATGTATTGAACAGAGTAAAAAGCCTCTGTAACGGTTGGACGATAGTAAAAAGTCATAGCAAAACCCGTAGCTACTTGTACTAGAAAACAAGTAAGTGTGATCCCCCCTAAACAATAAAATATGTTGACATGAGGAGGAACATATTTACTAGTTATATCATCTGCAATCGCCTGAATCTCAAGACGTTCCTCAAACCAATCATATACTTTATTGAGATAGGTAACCCAATGGAACTCCCCCTCTGAGAACCGTATATGAGAATTTCATCTCGTACGGCTCAAGCGGAAACACACAAATACTGATTGCAACGGATATATAATAGAAAGTTCAAAACTTCATTAGCCGCTTGATTCGATTTGCCTCGAAGATACGAAGTAACAAAAATCCGGAATCTCTTCTTTGTGATGATAATGCCAAAAAATATCAAGTTGGCTCATCTGTCTTTCTTTATGTTGATCGTTACAGGCCTCTTGAATCTTCTCTTCCCTATTTTTTATTTGTTATTTGATTTATTGTTTTTTTTTTTTTTGTGCGTACTGCGGATTTACTCTTGTTTTACTATTGATAGGAATTCTCTTGTTGAGACCCTATGAATCAATTGAAACCTCAGATTCATACTAGAACCACGATGATTTAGCCTCAAGCTAAACTCAAAGGTTCTCTGAGTAAGAACCTTTGATGATCACTTATTGAATGAATGGATGTAATGACTCAACAAAATCTAGAGAAAGAGTTATCCTTCGGTCAAAATCAATCTGAAGGAATAAAATTCGTTTGATTTAGGAAATACCTATTTGCATTTTTTTTTGAGTCCGGTTGCGAGGTCTGAATAAATAATAGGTATGAATCATAGTTCAAATATTTCTTTTCTTGATCTATTCTATATATTCCGTGCTCCAGATACTAGAATAAATATCCGACGAGGTAGAATCATCTTGATAGAGATAACAGGTCCATTCTATGTATTATCAATAGGATCAATTATAACAAGTCACACACTCATATTCCGCAAATACCGAAACAAATAAATTCCACGGTCGAACTACCAGAATAGAATGGTCTAGAAATCCAAGTCTAAAGTAATTTTTTCTTTGATTGAAAGACTAGGACTTCATAGTTCTTATAAACCTAACTCATTGAAATTCCATCCAGTAAAACGGAAGAATTATAAATTTCCAAAATAATAGATAGGAATATCGCAAATAGAGCCATTGCGACCCCCATAAGTGGTGTAGTCCCCCATCCCGGAGCTACTTTACCATATTCCGAATTCAATGGTTTCAATAAATCCCCTACAGTAGTTCGTCTTGGCCCAGATCTAGAACTATCCTCAACGGTTTGTGTAGCCATAAATCCTATTTAACGATTGGTTGAGATCTGTTGACTTTGTATACTATTCCGTTGTAGTTGTAAATAAACGATCTTATCGTAGATCCATTGTGATCTTGAAATTATCTAAAAATGGAAACAGCAACCCTAGTCGCCATCTCCATATCTGGTTTACTTGTAAGCTTTACTGGGTACGCCTTATATACCGCTTTTGGGCAACCCTCTCAACAACTAAGAGATCCATTCGAAGAACACGGGGACTAGTTGAAGTAATGAGCCTCCCATATTGGGAGGCTCATTACTTCAATTAAATTATAAAGTTATTTCATTTTTTTAGTCGGAACCTTAGGCGGTTCTCGAAAAAAGATAGCGAAAAAAATTATCCCTAAAGTCGAGACTAAAAGGAATGTATAAACCAATGCTTCCATGGATTCGATCGTGGTTTACAATTATAGCTTCCACACCTATTCATTTGGGATCATTTACCATATCATATAAAGAAAGAAAAAAAGTCAAAGAAAAGATGGTGATTCAAGTCAAGATTTCTCTGATACCCGATGTCAAATCAAAAAAAAATGGAGGCGAAAGATACCACAACAATGTCGTATCAGACTACTTGTCTCCTTGTAGTTGGATCTCCAAGTTTTTGGAATGCTCCAAATTCCACTTGAGCATCCAAATCTGGATCAATCCCAGCAAAAACATCTCTGAACAAGGTTCTAGCGCCATGCCAAATGTGTCCGAAAAAGAAGAGCAAAGCAAACGTAGCATGCCCAAAAGTGAACCAACCCCTTGGACTGCTACGAAAAACACCATCAGATTTCAAAGTAGCCCGATCTAATTCAAAAATTTCACCTAATTGGGCACGTCTAGCATATTTTTTCACAGTAGCAGGATCAGAATAACTTACTCCATTAAGTTCGCCACCATAGAACTCAACAGTAACACCTACTTGGTCAACACTATACTTGGATTCTGCCCTTCTAAAAGGAACATCAGCTCTCACAATTCCGTCTTCATCTACCAAAACTACCGGAAATGTTTCAAAAAAAGTAGGCATACGACGTACAAAAAGCTCGCGCCCTTCTTTATCTCTAAAGACGGGGTGTCCTAACCATCCAACAGCAATTCCATCCCCATTGTCCATTGAGCCTGCTCTGAATAATCCCCCTTTTGCCGGATTATTACCAATATAATCATAAAAAGCTAATTTTTCGGGAATTTTAGACCAAGCTTCCGATAAACTAAGATTTTCGGCTAGCCCGGCACTAACTCTTCGATATATTTCTTGCTGAAAGTATCCCTGATCCCACTGATAACGAGTAGGACCAAATAATTCGATTGGGGTAGTTGCTGAACCATACCACATAGTTCCAGCAACAACAAAAGCTGCAAAAAAAACAGCAGCGATACTACTGGAAAGTACAGTTTCAATATTGCCCATACGTAATCCTTTGTATAGACGTTGAGGCGGACGGACACTAAGATGGAATAGGCCTGCTAATATGCCCAATGTACCCGCTGCAATATGATGAGAGGCTATTCCTCCCGGAACAAAAGGATCAAAACCTTCCGCGCCCCACGCTGGATTTACAGATTGTACTTTTCCAGTTAGTCCATAAGGGTCGGACACCCATATTCCAGGACCATACAAACCTGTTACATGAAATGCGCCAAAGCCAAAGCAAGCTACCCCTGAGAGAAATAAATGAATTCCAAAGATCTTGGGCAAATCCAAAGAAGGTTTTCCCGTACGTTCATCACAGAATATTTCTAGGTCCCAATATACCCAATGCCAGATAGCTGCCAAGAAGCACAAGCCGGAAAACACTATATGTGCCCCTGCCACACCTTCATAACTCCAAATACCCGGATTTGTTATAGTTCCTCCTGAAATACTCCAACCACCCCACGAATTGGTTATTCCTAAACGAGTCATGAAGGGTATAACGAACATACCTTGTCTCCACATTGGATCAAGAACGGGATCAGAGGGATCAAAAACCGCTAATTCGTATAAAGCCATCGAACCAGCCCAACCAGAAACTAGAGCTGTATGCATTATATGAACAGAAAGCAATCGACCGGGATCATTCAATACGACAGTATGAACACGATACCAAGGCAAACCCATGGAAATACCTCTTTATCAAAGAAAAATAGACACTATGTCACTTTATTTTATCGCATTGGAAAAGACTATATATACTATGTACCTAACCTTTTCAGTAGATTCTGTATCAGAAAGGATTAATATTTATTCCATTCCATTGAAAATAACGGAACAATTTTGTTCGTAAGAACAAAGAGAAGCAGATCTATTCTATACCCGATAAGTACCAATACGCAATGGGAGGATTGGTCCCATTTTTGGGGAACGAATGGATAGATACTTGTTTATCATTCGAACGATCGATTTCTTCGTTCAAATTTTTTCTTTATTCATTCTGTCTTACTCTATAAACTTTCCAATCTATGTATCAAATAGAATAAAGAGAAAAAAGGGATGAAGACAATAAACCATTGATTGTTACGTTTCCGTATTAAAGTGAAGTATAGTACTAAATTTTTTTCTTTAATTTAATGCCCATTGGTGTTCCAAAAGTACCTTTTCGGAGTCCTGGAGAGGAAGATGCGGTTTGGGTTGACGTATAGTGCGACTTGTCAGACATATTGGGTCATATGGGATTTACCCGTTCTCTCCCCTGATCGAGATATCCTCTGTTTCGCCCAAGAGATATTGTATTGAGTGAAGCATCAATCAATCATTCGGAGCGTGAAGTGCAATTAGATCAATTTATTTTATATTGGGGATCAATATTATCAATTTAGAAGAATTTATGGTTTACTTGGACTGATAAAATAAAGTATCCAGGCTCCGTTCAGAAAATACCAAATCGATAACAAATTGTTAATATAATATAATATATGTATGATTACCACTTGTATCATAAATGATTCTTATACCTAC